TCATAGCACTGAGCACTTTCTTTCCTCTGGTGCTCTGTGGGTCAAACGCGTCCGCTACGCCTTTGATCCACCTATACCTGGAATGATATAGATTGGTTCGATAGGTGCGTGGAAGGTATTTACCGGCTCATAGCGCCCTTCCAGAATTTCCTATTCATTTCGGTAGGATTGGAATGGTGGAAGCCGAAACCTAGAAGGATCTTTGCCATAGGCAACTAAGGTTGCTGCGCCCGTACCATGATTGGTTGATGGAAATTCTCCGTCGTTTACCGACCGATGGTTTAATCAAGAGGACCTTTGTCCCGGTTAAAAGGGTTCAGTGATGTTTATAGCTATGATCTGAAGAACGCTACGGATCGGTGGCCGTTAACGTTGTTAATGGCAAGAATGTCCATGTTCTTTGGACCTACCTTGGCGAGTTCCGTTGTCCAGACTACATGGGTATAACACTTTCTCAGTGCTACCCAGCAGCTGTCTGCTTTGTAGCTGGGCAACCTCTCGGATACTACTCTTCTTGGCCTTTGTTCACACTATCACATCATATGGTAGTGTGGTTGGCAGCGGAGCGGGTTTATCCCGGTCGCCGGTTTCAGGCCTATGCTGTATTAGGTGATGACATTGTTATCGCCGACAGTAGGGTTGCTTCTGAGTATGCGAGTGTGTTAGCGGATTTGGGAGTCACTATTTCTCACCAAAAGTCCTTGATCTCTAACACAGGGTCTTTGAGTTCGCTAAGAGATTCTTTGTGCGAGGGGTACTGTAGATTTCTCTCAAGTATCAGTTCGAGCATTGAGAATGTCCAGATGGACTCTGGGATTAGCTCTCCTTCGTGACAAGTACTCAATTAAGAAAGAAAGTGTACTTGCTCGTTCGGACTCTTAGTTCGCTTCCGCATCGGCGTTCTCGCAGATGGGAACGCTTGTTTGTGGTCTTGGGAAAACCTGGCCGTGGTTCTCCACTCCCATTAGAGTTTTGGTTGGGGCGGGGCAGCCCCTCAATCCGTCACGTCGAAGGGTCTGATAGTGGACTACGTCCGACGAGAGTGAAAGCCAAAGGAGCTGAAGTGACCTCCTGAGGATCTCACCTTTGATGGGGAAGTGGAAATGTTAGAGCGTACTCTTATCCGTAATTGGGTAAAGTTATGGCTTGATCATTTACATTGGTACCACACGGTAGCTTCACAACCAGATGTGCGACTTCAGGATCTTTTGAGGGTCCGGTTGTTGAAACGTCCTGGAAGCGTCGAAATGACAAGTCTCTTACGAAGTCTTTGTGAAAATCACCAGACTCTTTCTCCCAGGCTATTCTAGTTCAGGCAAGCTATTGATTCCATTCCCGAACTAACACTGTATCCCATTCCGGGAGGCAAGCTATTGACTCCATTCCTGATAACCCCGGCTTCACCCCGGCCATTGGTGAAGCCGGGTGATGGCAACGAATCTATCGATCCTATTCTTATCCCACCTATCGATCGGAAATATTGCCATCCTACCCATTGATTCTCGTGAGGCAACCCGGAATTTCTGCCCGCATCTGAACCCGTTTCATATATGCATCTGAATTCCGATTTCGCTACACAAATTCAACATATGGATCTCGAAGTCCTCACATAGCACTTTACCTATGAACAGGCACTGCATCTGGGACATCCGGAACGGAATCACGATCACTTCTCGTAACTGCATGACGCTTGTGGTAATAAACAACTGGATCAGCACTGGTGTGACTTCCATCGCCGCTACTTATACCGAAAAAAACTAGCTTTGGGTACTGCGGAAAGAACCTCTGTTCTTTCCACCTCCGCTTCCGTTCAGATGCAAGAAGATGTCTGTTGGGTACTGGTACTACTGGATAAACTACTACCTACCGGGGATAACCACTACCTAGGGTAGCTTTCTCTACCTATGGACGTGGCGCTTTCTCGACCTACGGAAGAGCGTGGATAGAGTAGTCATTATCTCAATCATTTCTGGGGCTACTAAAGATGTAGTGGAAGAGGTCGGAATTACCCATTTCTAGATCCTCCAGACCGCCATTGCGATAGTAGCCACCATCCTTTTCGTTGGTCTACTTCTGATTGAAAGCTGCAACTATGGGGGACCGACATAAGCAAGAGCTGGTGGATCACGGCTACCTAGCATCATGGCTACCAGCACCACCAGCATCAGTAGTTCCAGTAGCTGTTTCGGATCGAGATGCAGTACCTGTTCAATAGCTCACGCCCGGGTCGATATCCGTAAAACATCTCATATCCAACTGTTCAAGGCGCATATATAAGATCCCGCGTGCGCTAATTGACCCAACATTGATCAATGGCAGAATCAACGGGATATAAAAGGAGAGGCGGAGCCAGAGCCATTTCTCCGGGCTCCTTGAATCTAGTTGTAAGGCTGGAGAAAGGCCCTCCGATCTTTACGGAACTGATGGAACTGCATCTCTAACTGCTTGTGCTGCTTCAATAGATACATCTGAGAGCTGGGTCTGCTGCCGGGAGACGCATAAACCTCGAATCCTGCCGGAATGAATAGGTATAGGGCTATTTGTTCTCGAATCGGAAGGGTGGGGCGTCCATGCACTGGAGGTCGGAATCACGCTTACGAACGTCGGGATCTCGCTCCCTATGGCTACTGCTATTGGTGCTTCTGCCAGATCGAGACTCCCCACTCCTCCCTTTCATTCAATTCCTTTGATCGAAGGTATAAGTGATCGGTTCATCTTGCTCGCCCACGAAGATAGGCATAGGAGAAAGAGATATGAGGTGCAATAGGGGAGATGATAAGAGGACTGGCTCCACTCATCGCCTTACTAAATAGGGCTATGGGAATAAGAGCATACTAGCCCAAGGGCTGCCTTCGAATCGAGGGATGAGAGATCAAATGGAGGATTTATTCGCCTAGAGAGGAATTGATGACGGAGGAAGAGAGGTACCGATTTCAAGAGCTGAACAAATCTCTCTTTCACGATTGAGGCTGGAGGAATGCCCGATCCGATAAGATGAGTCTCTTCGATCCTGCCTATTCATTCTATAGGGCTCGTGCAACTAGTGGAATAAATGGTTGTTGGTGAGGCACATCCCGAAGTCAAGCGTAGGGCAGATAGAAGCCCGAGCGAAGACTTCCTTTACTACAAAGAGTGGAGCAAGCTTGGGAGTACAGGTGTCACTCACCCCCAAATGGAGGGCACCGTTTGGGGGCAGGGGGTGCAAGGAAGAGCCTCCCCGGCGACTGAGGGATAGGGCGAGCACAGGCTCCGGTGTATAAAATCAATCCCTTTCCGATTGTACCCCTCGTTGAATTGAATGCGTTAGGTCTGTGAGTCTCCTCCTGAGGGTAGAGCCCCGGCGCCTGAGGTATTGGTGTGGAAGCTTGGTCGATCCCTTGCTGTTTCTCAATGCTATCAACAACCGATTCTCCGATTTGTTGATCGGTTGTTTTATGAAGGATTTCTTTCTTGTAACAACCGATTCTCCGAAAGGAACATCTTTTCTTATCCACTGGGCAAGGGCCTACGACATAAGGCTCCTCCTACAAACCTATTGACCTATGAACCTCCGTAAGATATGGACCTATGAACCTATTGACCTCCGAACCTAAGGAATAGAGTTCCGCATCGGGATTGACGAGCTTGCCTGGCATTCAGGTATTGAATCCAGTCTTGCGTTATTAGCATTGACTCTTGCGAAGAAAGAACCTCAGGAACGGAATCAACACTCCACAAAATGGACAGACTCACCAACCGGCCGATCGCTTCGCTTGTCCCATACCGGAAGTTTTGACCTACCCAACTGGGACTTGCCGGGCATATAACGGTTCTAAAGGTGCTCCTCACTGGTCTTTCTCCTCCGCATGGTTAAGCCTACTCCTCAATAAACATCTTATCTTATCCACTCAATATGAATTTCCTCGTCTTCCTCCATGAGGCTACTACTCGACTCGGTATATTCGTACTGTTCGGACTAAACTGGATCTACTCATGCTGGACCGACTGTGCAATACCAACAATGGAGCACGCCGCCCGTCTCTACTCAGGAGGACTGACCGACCTACTGACCTCAAGACTCAGGGCGTCACTCAATGGCTATGGCTCTCCTCATGCTTGCCCTGTTATGCTGACCTTTGATCGCTGACGCGTATAAATTAGTAAAGGTAAAGACTACTTACTGCTCAAGCTGCTCAAGCTAGAGAAGCTGTAGGACTGGAAAGACTTTCTCTATCTCATCCTATACCTCCCTTGCCTGAAAGCTTAGCTGCCCTATGACTACGGACTGGCCGACTTCTACTCTTTCAAGCGGCTGTCTCTGGGGAATAGAGATGATTGAAGGAGGGATCGGGTACGATACGCAAGCAACAAAAAGTCTTTATGGCTCACTCGTCTAGCCCGATTCACGGGATGACAAGCCAGCCGACCAACCCTTAGGAGTGAGCTCCGACTTCTTTATTCGCCACTCCCGCTTCGACGACGTGCGGGCTGCTTAATGCATTACCTCTATTCGATTCACCGTGCAAGGGCTCAACCCGCCTCTGGATGATGAGCCACAGCGAGAGCCGACAATAACCTAATGGATGCCATCTCTGCTGGATAATTCATTCCCCTTTCTCAATGAAAGGTCCGCCCAGTCGAAAAGACGTAAAGAAATAGGTGAGCGGTTGCCTTACCTAGTAGGGCAGCCGACCGAGGCTCAGACCCTTCCGAATCGGCCGTCCGGGCCTGTCAAGTGACGCCTTCGTAAAAACTCCACAGGGCCCATGCTTCCTATCGGTGAGGTGGGTTCGAAAGACACAGAGTTGATGAGGAGGCCAGCTAGGCATGGTTCTTTCAATTCCGCATCCGAGTAAGGCATCGATGCATCTAGCTACCTTCCTACACCAAATGTTCCAACAACTACTTCCAATCCTCTTTCTATTCCAATGCCGGTAGAGGGTGACAGGAGTGGTTCAATGATTCGTTCTGCCGCCCGCCCCATCTATCTGAATATCGGCCGGAACGGTGAGAAGTAGGAAGACTTTGCTTTGCTTTACTTCATTCTACTGTCAAAGAGGAAGAAAATATCCGCCTATTCAACTCACCTACCTACTGGCCAGAACTAGAAGATAGGCCGATCATGAGATATACCTTCCTCCAGCCATCCCTTCTGTTAGTGGTATCCGGCCTTAAGAGATATTCCTACCCTTTCATCCCCTCGGCTTGCATTCCCCACTAGTAAGCTTCTAATTCCCCAAACTGATAGGCTCGGTGCTTGTCCTCCCGCCTCCCCAGTCATAAATCGAGTGAAGTGGCTTTACAGTCTTTCTCATGATCAGGTGGACCCGAGCAGTATACTCTTATCAAGCTTTGGCTGTCTCGATGGGCTGGCTTGGCTTGTGCTCTGGCCCTATTCAAGTAAGCTAGAATCCCCGAGATGGAGGGCATAGGCACCCTATTGAGTGATTCTTCTCCGAGTTAGTCCAATTGGTTGCGGTCGAAAAAGTCCTATCAATACCCCTCACCGGACATAAAAGATTGATAGGTGTCATTGTTATTCAACACCATCAGCACAAGCCTGAATCTCCTCCCCGTCAATCTTACTCAATTTCATTACCTCGCCGTCTAGTCGACGCGACGGTTCCCGTCTAGTCGAATACTGGCCCTCCTGCCATGAACTTCTCAAGGAGAGGTAGGCGGATATTACCTTCTTTGATCGGCACCCGCCTCTAGTTCAACTGATCCCTACTCTTGATTGGCCTGTAGTCCCAAGCACCACGGAAGGTCGAGTCGACTCAATATCAGTACTCCAGGGCCAGCACCAGAAAGAATTTCTCTTCTTCGATAGGCGGAGCTTCATCGAGCAAGAAATGCACTATTGGTCGACTGAAGATGGGTGCCTCGATTCGACGATTCAAGCAGTCCTTGGGGAAGGAGCTCTCCCTCCTGCAGCCGATGCGTCTAGTTGACTATCCTTTTATTCCCGCCTACCGGACAAAACTTTCTGGATGATGAACCTAACCTTTCATTTTTATTTACCTGGTGGGAAATACTGGTGGCATTGCTTCCATTCGCCTCTGTTGCCCGGTCGAGAACTCAATTAAGTCGAGATTCCAGCCTTCCTTCCTCGCATCCAACTTCTTCTGGTCACCTTGCCTTCCTTCCACTGCGTCTTCGGGCTCGGCGAGGTAAGGTAATAAGTAGGGATTGAAAGGTGCCTTGCTTCCTGGCTCAACAGGAGAAGCCGGAAATGCACCGGAAACTCACTCCGGCTGGAAGAGATCGGTTGCTAGCAGCTCCCTCCCCAAAGGTCGTTTGTCCAGGGCAGCGGATAAAGGTCATTAGTGGTTGCTGGTATCGAAGGGCTGTCATCGACGATAAGGAATAGACATGGACCGGATTAGCCGCCCTCGCTCGGTGAGCAACTCGAATGGAGGAACCAGCCATAACTCCCACCAATAGAGGAGCTAGTAGTTGTTGTTGTTGGCTCATCCCATCTTCAATGAGAGTGGACTGCCTTGCTAGATTTGCTATTGATCGAAGAAAGAGGCCAACCTATAACCTTTCTTTCGTTGTTCGCCATCCCCTCACTTCGGGACTCTAACGGAGAAATGGGTGAGAACTTACATCATTAGAGGAGAGCAGGGAATGGCATGCTAACGAGCTTATCTGCACCTCCGGGGATGTAGAGTGCATAGGAACTTCGAATATCATCTAGATAGGGGCCTTCATCTTCCTATTCTTTGGGACAACAAATGACTTTTTTCTGGCCTATCAATAGGAGTTTGACGGCAGGCAGATCTTGGTATTTGGAGAGACAAGGCAGGCGAATCAAGTAAGATGGAACTCCTTTGGATTGAAAGCTCTCCTTCGTGGCATGTTGTGGTCAGATGCCACTCCTTAAGGAGTGGTGGAAATTCATTGATGTCTTACCTCGAAAAGCATACGAACATACCCCCATCCAGAGTAATGAGTTGCGGAATTGAGGAAGGCCCGAATGAATATCTTTTCTTTTCTGTTCCGAACCGGTTGAACCCGAGGGATTATCGGACATGAGGGAGGAGGGATCTCCGTATGGCAGGTGTACTGGACTTATTGGCTTTAAAGGCTTCCCTTGACAGAAGCCCTAGCGTTAAGGAGTTCCCTCGGTTCATCGAGGCAAGGTAAGCATGGGCGAGCTTTGGCGATCCATCGTTGTTTCCCAATCTAATCAACAACCGATTCTCCGATTGAGGAAAGCCGCCCCGGCGACTGAGGGGAAGGAAGTCTTCGGTAAAGAGACACTTCTATCTTCTTTTCTATTTTTGGTTTGTCTTTTTGTCTCCTATGTCACTTCCTGTGTCCTTTGCTCTCTCTAGGTTTCTAGGCTTATCCTTCTTAAATTCGGAGTAAAAATCATCTATAGTCTCTGAAATCTCTATATATACCTGCTGTAATCTCATTTTCTGCAGTGAAATGTTAGTGGAGAAGTTGAGTATTGTTGTTTTTGTTGTGTTCAGCTCTGCTGTAGCAACTCTGTTTTTGCATGTAATTCAAGCGCTTTAGTACGGAGGAGTCAAATTCTGTTATTTGTTCTTTAATGTTGCTGGTTTTTACTCTGTTTACCGGTTTGATGTTTCAGTTTAGAAGCTCTTTTGTTTTCTCTTAAACTAACACCAGCAACAGACCACCATCTTATCTTGAGGGCGCCCACCATCTTCCCACGAAAGTGGGGTCAAGGCAGTGGACCAGGGAATAAGGTGAATTGGTCCGGGAGGTGAGTTCAGCCCTACTTCTTTCTCTGCTTTCTGTATCCGCTCGACTAGTTCCATCGACGTGATTATGGAAACCACTTTTCACTGAATCGAGCGCTTCCGAGGTCGGTTGGAACACTCTCGACTATTGGTGTTTCGAATCAAACCCGGGTAGATATGCAAAGTTTGCATAGCAGTGTACTTGATGAGTAGGAGTAGACAGATCCGGAGACGTACTTACAGGCTGTTTTCGAAGCCTCGCCTATCGTATGTATCGGCTACGTCTCAGGATTCTACCTTTAAATTAAATCAAACATGCAGCGGAAAGACTTTGCAAGGAAACCATACATGTTTCACATTGTTCGTGTGAAAGTGAAAAGCGGTCCTAAAAAGGAAATCAACCTCTGTTCTGTAACTGTAAGCTGCTATCTTGCAAATCGAAGCAAGCAATGGCTACAGTAAGCTCCCGTGTCTAGCAGACAAGGACAGGGACTTCTATAAAGACGAAGATCGACGTTGTTTGTGATTTGCAAACGCGTCATCCCCGAACAATTTGGCTGTTCTGTGTATGGGAGTTGCAGAGGGAGAAAGGTGAATCTGCTCATGATGCGTGGAAAGTAGGGAAGAGTCTGATTCAAAACCGTCTGTGATAGATCACGTCGAACTGAAGCACTTAAGAAAGAAGCTGAGAACTGCAGGCTCATTCTGACACGGTTCATAAGGTCACAGCACAGACATGACCCGGTTGCTGCTACTGGTCAGGCTCATCAAATGCAAACATGGCTCGTGGTGGCCGTGGTAGAGGCCGCAACAGAGGAGTTATGCACAGCCTCAAAATCTGACTCCAGGAAGATTTTCGCTTTCAAAGAAAGAGTTTTGTTTTCCGGAGTAAAGAGTTTAATGCTTGCTTGGCGGGCATGGGCAGCAGAGCTCTCGTGACTAAGCAACAACCCCTAGCATACTTTCGTCGATGAAGCAGAACGAGTTCCATGAACAGTCTGACCTTTAAGGACCAGGGCCTTCTACTAGATAAGGGATAGGAAACAAGCATGGGAAGCAGTCACTCCCACCAAAACATGGTAGGTAGGCAGGGTAGTCACTCTTAAAGCAATAGCATAGAAAGTGGGAAGCGAAAACAAGCGGAAGCTGGAGCTCCCGGGCAAGCCGCATGGGAAACGACGGTTGAAGGGTTTTGAGTTCGAGGAGAGCAAGAGAAGTAGGTGTTCAAGTGGAGCGAAGGTCACTGCGTCGGTCGTCCGACGACAAGAGAAGGAGCTACTGACGCGAGGAAGGAGGGCAGCCCTTCGGGAAAGGGGCCGGGAAGGAAGCGGGTCAGTGCATGAGAAGTAGGTGCATGGGAAGCAGGGCAGGCAGCAGTCCCAAAGGCAAGGGAAAGAGTTCCATCAGTCCCAGTTCCAGTTCCGGAAGCGGTGAGTTTCTCGTAGGACTGTGGCAAGCAAGGGAAGCAAGGCACAGTCAGTTAAGGATGGGAGCTGCTGCTTAAGTGAGTTGAGCGTTGAACTAAACGTCGATGTTACCCTATGCCCGACGTTCTGAGTGGGCGTAGGCGCACGTTCTCAAAGGTGGATTTTCAAAGTGGATACAACCGTCATTATTGGGGTGGGGAGACGAATGGAAGACGGCGTTCAGCACAAAGGAGGGCCTGTATGAGTGGCTCGTGATGCCGTTCGGTCTCACCAATGCACCGAGTACCTTTATGCGACTGATGAATGAGGTACTGAGACCATACAGGGTCAATTCCGTATACCTGGATGAGATTTTTCTTTCTAATAGGAGTGAGGAAGACCTAAACCGTCACTTGCGGAATTGTTGGATGAAGTTGTATGTCAACTTGGAAAGGGTGAGGCATAATTCTTGGGAACTCGCATACCAAGGTTTGTAAGATCCAGGAAGGATTGAAGATGGACCAGTCCAAGCAAGAAAGAGTCAGTGAGGCGGCTATGAAGGCGTAAGGAGGTACGAAGTTTCCATGGGCCAACTTCAACCGTCAGTTTCTACGAAATGTCGAGTGGGATAGCGTCGGGTCTGGCTTTGTACTGGAGGAAGGAGGGGCACAACGTAGCTTCGAGCTACTGAAAGAGAAGCATTGCACCGCTTGACTTTACCGGATTTTCAAAGTTCTTTGAGGTGAAGTGTGATGCCTCGGGAAGGCAATAGGAGCGGTGGAGGGCAGACCAGTGGCGTTTTACAGTGAGAAGTTGGACGACGCCAAGCAAAATGACTCCACGTATGATCAAGAACTGTACTCAATGGTGAGAGCACTGATACATTGGAGACACTATCTATTGCCAAAGGATTCGTAGTGTACCCTTACTATAAAGCCCATCAAGCACTGAGGTTCTTACAGTCTAAAGAGAAGTTGAACGCGAAACCGCACTAAGGACTCTGACGGGCCTTATATACGACTAAGGACTCTGACGGGCCCCTTAATATAATAAAGAAGGGGCCAAAAAGCCGGTTATTATCGCGCGATAGGGGCAATGTCAAATGTAGCCGTAGCGCGTGAGACGCGGGACTTATTCATCAGCTCACGTTTTTGGCTTGACGTGTTCGTGTATGTATCGACTTCCGCAACCTCAACAAGGCAACTCAAAGGACGACTTCCCTCTTCCCATCATTGATGTTCTGGTCGATTCCACAGCCGGACACGAGAGGTTGTCGTTGTTGGACGGGTTTTCAGGCGGAAACCAGATCAAGCTCGCTGAAGAAGATCAGACCGACGACCTCCTTCATTACTCAATGGGGACGTTTTGCTAGACAGTTATGCCCAAAGGTCTCAAAAACGCCGGGGCAACCTATCAGAGAGCCATAACAGCCATCTTCCATGGGAGACATCCTTGAAGATTATGTTTACGATATTCTCGTCAAATCGAAGACAGCAAGCCAGCATATCCAGCATCTCGAGAAGATCGCAGAGCGAGCGCCTACTACAATACAACCTTCGCCTAAACCCTAAGAAGTGTGCCTTTTGAGTCTCATATCAGGCGACGCTTCTGGGATTCATCGTCAGCAAGCGAGGAATCGAGGCAGATCCAGCCGACGATCAGGGCCATCATCAACATGCCTCCACCTCGCAACATTAAGGAGTTACGAAGTCTTCGACGGTCAGTTGCAACCTCTTCGACGATTCATATCTCAAGCCAGCACGAGATGTGAGTCCATGAATCAGCTTCTTCAGAAGAACGCCGACGTTCGAGTGGACCGACAAGTGCCAAGAATCTTTCAAGAAACTTAAGATGTATCTCATGAATGCCCCAGTATTATCTCCACCAGTACCAGGAAGGCCTCTACTCCTCTACGTTTCGACCACTGAAACGGCGCTAGGGCAGTCCTCGCTCAGCATGATGATACAGGCAAGAAGGAGAAGGCTATCTACTATCTCAGTAAGACTTTGCTTGACTATGAAACCCGTTATTCACACATATAAAGCATTGCCTTGCTGTGATTTGGGCATCTCAGAAGCTTCGCCATTATATGCTCTATCACCCTGTCAAGCTGCTAGCTCGGATGGATCCTCTCAAGTATCTATTCGAGAAACCGGCTATCACCGGGAGAACAGCTCGATGGCAGCTATGACTTTCTGAGTTCGACATCACCTACGTCACTCAGAAGGCGATCAAGGGGCAAGCAGTGGCCGATTGTTTGTCCAACCTCCCAGAGCCATCGTACGAGCCAGTTCGTACGAATTTTCCAGATGAACCTCTTCGCCACTGAAGGAGAGGAGAAAGCAAAAACATGGACACTGTTCTTCGATGGCGCTCTCCACGATCGAGAAACCGATATAGGGATCGTGCTTCTCTCACCAGAAGGAGTACTCATCCCGAAGGCATATCAGCTCGCATTTCCAGCAACCAACAACGTTGCAGAATACGAGGCTCTCATCACAGGCCTCACAGCAGCACAACAACTTGATGCAACCTGCATCAAGATCATCAACGATTCGAAGTTAGTAATTAGCCGACGTCCTTGGTTCTCCATGACAAAAGGAACCCAGACTCATGCCTTATCAAGCACTAGCTGAGCACCTGATCAAGTGGTTCAAAGAAATTGAGTTCGAGCACGTTCCCAGAGATGAAAACAGGTTAGCCGACGCCCTGGCTACCCTTGCTTCGGTTGTTCGGCTCCTGTTCATCGATCGATGGAGTCTCTCGTCATAGAGAAACTCTCGATTCCAGCTACCGAGAGGCACCCGCTACCTCTCGAAGATGACTTTTGAGAATCCTACGATCGCGAATATCTGAATCACGAACTCAAACTAGTTTGGGGTGGGGGCTCACGCGGAAGTGAAGACGAATGTGGATCTTTTCTTTTCTTTCTTCTTGTTTAAGAAAGCTTTATTTTCTCTCTTTCTTCCGAAACTGGATAAGGTAATTGACCATCTGCCTTTTGTTGATGTCTTTGTTTTCGTGCTTAGGTATCTTTTGATTCTGTTTTTTAGAAGGTTTCGGAATGGTCTAAATCAGATGTGGTTTACCACGATGCATTCCTGCGTTTCATAGAGCTATGATACGTAGGAGGGATGGGTACGCTGACAAACTTGTCAAGATGTACCTTTCAATGTTCTCAATCTTACAGTTAATTATGATAAGTAAGAAAACTCACTTTCAGTTTAAGACCATTGTTAAGGTCCCACTACCCAATTGAATGAAATTTTCATTCATTTTGGGAAGTATGCATGGATCTGGCTGAACGGTACATTCCGTGGGTGTTTGATATTCCCATGGAATGTGGTCTCCGCTGGCTCCCTCAGTGGTCGTCATCATCGGTTAGTACCCAAGGGAACAGATTCATTTCTACTCCCAAGGGAACACCCTTTCCACAGAATGATCTGGGATATATTCTCAGTCGCTATGTGGGATCGGATGACACTGCAGGCACCAACGTCGGGATAAAACCCAAAGAGCTGCCGGGAACCTTTGGCCGTTCCAACCAGGTTTTCTAGATTGGGCAGTGGGGTATATTACCCCACTGTTCTGTTTCTTCGCACCAGATCGGGTGGTCCTCCCGGAGGATGACCCTGACGATGTGAACTTTCCATGGTCTATGTACTCTACTGTACAAGATCTAGGTTCTCAATTTTGTCGTTCTGCTGCCATTCTGTCCGAATTGTTAGTCTTCTCAATGAAGTCTTGCTTTGAGAAGGTTCGGGCACATGACAGACTCACTGATGAGGAGATACTGACGAAGTATGCACCCGGAAGGCTTGCCTTCAAGGAAGAGGGCGCTGGAAAAGCATTTTCAATTTCAAGGTCTTTGCGATTCCGTCAGCTCTTAAACAAGCTCTTTTGCGGCCTGCTCATGATTGGTGTATGTCTGTTTTACGTAGGATTCCAACAGATGGAACTTACAATCAGACTAAGCCACTTGATAGGTTGTCAAAATTGCGTTCTCTATTTAGTTTTGACTTGTCATCTGCAACGGATAGAAGTCAGTTACAGATACAATGGAAGTTGATTGAGACCTTGTTTAATAGCGTTACGGCTTTTGCATGGGTTGTTTCGGGTCTTGGAGTAAATGCATTCCAGGCCCCGACGAGCCAAAAGCTCGTTGCAACCGTCTTGTAAAATTCGCAACAGGTCAACCTCTTGGTTACTTGTCTTCTTGGGCATTGTTTGCATTATGCCATCACTTTCTCGTATGGTATTCTGCAGATAAAGTCTATCCTGGTAGAGTCTTTCTTGACTATGCTCTCCTCGGTGACGATATTGTCATCAGGGATCCCCGTGTGGCAGAGGCTTATAAGGAGTCTATGTCCTTGTTAGGAGTAGATATTTCGCTTCCGAAATCTCTGACTTCGAGGTCTTGAGTTCGCGAAGAAATTCCGAATTCAGGATCGGGATCTGTCGCCTATTAAAGGTAGAATGTTAAAGGCAGTTTCCCATAGTGTGGCTTGGAACGCTGTGTGTCAGAGCGCGGGTGTTACTTGTGTTCGTACTTCTCTTCGTATGAGAGGTGCGGGATACAGAAGAGATTCTTCTCTCCCGGAACACATTAACCCTAACTATAACCGACATTGGTTCCGCCACATTCTTGTAGCATACTCCCCAGAGATTCTTCCTTTACCGTTCGAAATTTGGCTTGGCTTTCCAGAATATAAATCTGTTAGCCCGTACCAAATGGGAATGGTAAGGTTTATGCTTTGGGAGTCCTGTGCTGAGGATTGGGCTTATTTAGAACAAGTAGCTAATAGCCTTTTGAATCAGTATGGTGATGACGTGACTATGCTAGCTGAGGCATTAATGCTTAAGTATTGGCTTCAATCATGTCTATCGTATTCTCAATGGCATATTCGAGCTAGTTATGATTACTCTATCACGGCTCGTGATCTTTTGGATCCTCCGCCGTTGTATTTCGACCGGACCGTAAAGACCCATTATAAAAATATTTTAAATATGGTCGTATGTTCCGGTGTTATGATTTAATTCGAAGTAAACGGGCACCTCTGCCTTTGGAGGCATTGGGAGTGCATCATAATATCACAGTTGTGACAACGCGCCTGTGGTTAAAATCTCACCAGTGGTTAGGTGGGATAGTAACGACCGAAGAGGCTGCGGTTGATGCACGTGCGGCTCCCAAGGTTATAATAGAATGAAGCCTTGCATGCCGTTCCTCTGCAGATATGCAGCTGAACTAACATAAGACTGTAAGCGCACCTGAGCGCCTTTTCCCAGCATCAATTATACCGGACCTAATAACTATATCTACTAAGTAAGGGGTACCTGTGCTGGGCAATAGCATCGGTCTCTGATTAACCAGTCAGAGCCGGTGCAAGGCAAATAATAAAATCTATGGTCTTGCTTCTTTATTATTATAAGAATGGCAATAATTTAGTATGAGAAGGCTTTGTGCACTACGCGGTGCCACCGCTCACCTATCGAGGTGTTCAATCAAAAAAGAAGAAACCTTGTTTGTACGAGAACGTCATATCATATAGAGAAGGATTTCCTGCTGCGCCGCAGAAATCCATACCAACTTAGCTGCCCGGCGCTGCTATTGGCAACCGGTACACCATAGGTTGGTTGGTTTCTCGCAGTTCTCACTTTAACACCAAATTCCAAGTATATTTCAATGAAAAGTGACTATCTATTAACCCATCAAAACAGAAAATCAAAATAAACATCTCAGATCAGCATAGAAGAATTTGGAATATTATTATAATATGGAAATCTTCATCTTCATCTTACGGACTCCTCTCAACAGAATGTATTCTACCTTCCTCATCCACAGATAAAAGCATCTCCATACATCTAATGGGGATGGGTGTACCGCCTGGAACCAAAGATCAGCTTAGCCTCGAGGCTAAGGTTTTGTAAAAGACCCTCTAGTATGAATATCATTTGCTTGATATCATCAATTGTGCTTCCTTCGGAGGAGCTATGATACAATCAGATAAAAATCTACCGTACCAGCAAGAAGAGGGCAGACGACTCGATATTTGCCTATCGAAGTCATCCAGGAAGAAATTCAAAAGAACAAATGGCAGAAAGCCCACCGGCGCTATGCCCGATTCCCTAGACCAGTCATTTCCATTTTGATCTAAAATGGGAAGATGGAGAAAAGACTGAACGAGATTCAGAATGTCAGGGTCACCTGTAAAAACGCAACTTAGACAGAAGACGGTCACGATTGACTGTATGAAAACTTGGATTCAAGTTGACGTGTATGAGTACCTCGACAGGACCAAAATTCCGCACCTTTTGTATAAAGGAGGTGGCTTTCGTGCGATCTTTCCTAAAGCCATAATCATTCTCAGAAAAGGCGGAGTCCAACGTAGTATTTAGAACACGTGCAATTGCAGCTGCTACGATAAAATCCTTATCCTCGAAACGTAGAACGGCATTAATAGGAGTCGGCTTGTCCGGGTCTTTCGTAACCAAGACGATTTGGTTTCTCAAAACCCTTCGGCAACACCACGAGCCTCAACGGCGACAAGACGTAACTGGCCTCCAGCATAGAAGCTCTCATCTCATCCAGTTCTTCTTCTGAAACGTTATACGGCGCTCCCACATCTTTGAAAATCAAAAGAATGCCAATGCGACTCGTTCTAAAAAGAGGATAGGAACGGGGAATAATCGAAAAGGTAGGAATACCTTGAAACTCCTTCATATTCATCAGTCGGTCAAAATGCTGCTGCTCACATCACGCTCGTTGTGTGAGACTTTTTGTTTAGCCTCGAGTCGAGTAAAGGCATGGGATTGATCGAGGAAAACCCCGTGGTCACCGCTCTTCGAAGAGGACCCTCCTTACTGAGAGACACGGTATAGTCAGTAGTGTCGTTGACCATAGTCCGGTCATGAACCGTCTACCGGTTCATTAAAGTTCATTAGATTTTAGTAAAGGTTGAAGGTCCGGTTCTTTCTTGAATGTGGAATCGTTTTAGATCGTACCCAGCTGAAAAACGTATGCGCGCGCCTTTGACGTAATAAGCTTTGAAGCTGGGCCTGCCTCCACTTCCTTATTAGAAAGAGGCCTATTAAGAATGAAATTGAAACCTCCTTTCTCGATCGGAATACGGATGAGATCAGAGACGCCATCATTGGGGCAAACGATGCAATAGCTTCGGTGAGAGCAAAGCCCAAAATGGCATAACCAAATGATTGTTTAGCCAATGATGGATTTCGCGCCACGGAATGGATCGAGGAACTAAGGACGTTTCCAATACCGACAGCAGCTCCCGCTGAAGCAATTGTAGCTGCTCCGGCACCTATTGATTTTGCACCTTCTAACATCTCGAGTCGAGAATTCTCGTCACGCTTTTCCGTAGCTCTTTCCTGGATTCCTCGTCGATTCCTCTTCCCACGTTCTTATCTCGGGCGCGAAGGTAAGGAAATTTGTGCTTTAAGGAGAGAAAGCGGTGAAGAGTATATCCTTACCACCCATCTAAGTCCCTTCATACTAGATGGCATAGTTGATCAAATCGAGAAAGTTACAAAGATCCTCGAATAACCAACTAGTTTCTCCCGTAAAATAACATCGTAGAATGTATTTTGAGAAGACCGGCCATTTGAAGAGAATCCTCTCCCATTACAGCGCGAATAAGATCTGCCATGCTCCACTCAGGAGGTAATTCCTGATTTCTGAGGCGAAGCAACTCTTCGCTTTTTGGCAGATTATATTAAATAAATCTGCTAGCTCAGGTGGAGCGCTTTGCGCGTCCGACCTAGTTGAAGAGCTACTTGACAGACTATCTAAAGACATAGATATAGTATCTGATAGGAAAAGTCCATATCACTTTTCGTTGGATGTCCATAGAGCAGAAAAGATGGTTCTCGCATGAAATTTTTATACATACTAGGAAGGCTGCTCCCCAACAAGAGGAAAGACTTGTTCTTGCTCTCCCAATTCAGGAAGACTTGTAGAAAATCTTAGGTTGGTTTGGTCCAACCAAGAAAGACATGGGAGAAAGATGGACAAAGGAAACTGGAAGAAGGAATTTCTCAGGAGCAATATTAACTACCTAGACCGACCTACTCTAATAGAATTCCTATCGAAGAGACTTGACTGAATGACTTGATCGATCGTACTAGATAGGTATCAGATAGACCATAAACATCTTTCTATACACAATTTCGATAAGAGTCTAGCCAGCTCGTCTCTGCAATACTTTATATGTGTACCACATAAAAAGCAAGATGCCGATATCTTTGATGTACCAGCCAAGCCCAGGAACGAGGAGAGGTACCCAGAAGCCCAAGGAACTGAGCGGGACACCGAACTGCGAGAGGCGCCTTTTGAATCTCGTTAGCGCAGGGAGCCGCCATGCCGAGATCCCCGGCAAAGACCAAAACGGAAGACATATAGATAAGAAGACTTACCACACTGAACCCCAACCCAATCTCGATGCAAGTACATCAACATCAAGAATTACATTGCCTGACAGAAAGCTTTTATTAAAAAAAAATGATTTAAATTTGTTTACTCAACTCGTAAAGGCAAAGCAAAGAATCCTTTCTTTTCTACGCTTTCTTCTCTTACGCTATTCCTGACTAGTCGTAGGTTAGCCTAAGGACCGGAATCAGAGGTTTCGGCGTATCAGGGCTGCTAGGCTTCTTTCTCATGGGAGGGTTCGATCTCTTTACTTACGCAAATACTTGATTTTCATCATGATCGATCCAATAGTCCCCGGAAATTCAAACATAAACGCTAAGGCAAGTTACTTCTTATTTTAATTGCACGAGCAGGTAGTTCGTCAACCTACTCTAATATAAGACTGAATTGATTTTCCTAGATGGACTCAGAACTAAGGCATTGCTTGAATGTAAATAACCGATAGTACCAAAGCTTCAATTTACTACGTCATTTTTATCACCAAAATAAGTGAAAATACTATACTCAACCGGACGAAGTCAGAGAAGTAAATAGCTCTATTAATGATGCTATAGGGTACGATCTAAAAGGATTCCAGATAACAGTTAAAGATTATCATATTAATCAATCAAGTTCAAGTTTGAGTCCTTCTCTAGTAGGTTTCACCAGATTGATTGCTTTCCTGATGGTTTGAGATCCAGTTTCAGCTGTAGTTTCAGTCCTTCTTTCTGCTATCGATCTAGTAGCAAGCAAGCCCGTTCTTGAGATTGAGCTCGTAGTGCTTGTGCCTTAATATACTAAATAAATGTTCCTTTAAAAGTTCATGAGGCAATCTCGATTGAAGCCAGGCAAAGAACTAAAGCCCGGATTGGGTCCAACTTGGTCGATGGACTCATCCCGAAAGAAGCGCTATCTAAATTAGAAGGAGGACACACTGGAGTTGAAGTAAGATGAAGAGATTTTAGCTCGATCCCATCGCGCATGAAGCGAAGGTCAGTTCTACTGGTTAGCACAGAGGGTCCTCTCAAGGTGAAGCAAAGTACCATCGTGCACATTCATCAAACCAATGATCGATGCCAAAAGAAGGTGAGTTCGAAGCCACGTCCACTTCCTATCATCTAACTGCAGAGGATGGACCACATGCCAAGCCTTCTTATAATGAAATCGTCATCAACACTCCTATGGAACGAGGTTTCTGATGATAAAATTTTCGAGGCTCCGATAGAGGTTGACGAGGACGAAAAGGTGTAGCATTCATCTGTTCTCGGAAGGGGCGTAGTTCACACCAGGCAAAGGGAATTTTATTTTGATTTAGTTCCAGACGACAGGGTAAGAAGGTGCCATCCTCAAGTTAGGATTCTGCTTGAACTGGATGCTCTACAGCTAATGGGAGAGAAGGAAGCCTCGGCCAAAGCAAGGCAGATCCATAGGCTAAGGAGAGAAACCCGGTATTCGACCTGACCTATGAGCTTCTGGGCGAAACTGTTCTTTAAACATACCCTTGGGTTCTAGTTTCGAAAGCCTTAGCCACGTCTCGGAAGTTCCTCTTAAGCCGGAGTCCTATACTGTTGCTGTAGCAATTGCAGTAGCTGGTGTAATTTATTTTGATTCAGATGGTGGCCCTTCGACTTTATCATTATCAAGTTTCCGGGTCCTTCCCTCAGAGGATAACGCCTTTTCTGGAAGCACCTCAGATTCTATCGAATCTTCGGGTCCGCTCCGAGTCTAAAGACTTTCCGCCTATCTATTTCTATCCTTTTGAGTGGGCTGATGAGGCCTACTGGGATATAAGATAGCTAGATACTAACTCTAATATGTTACTTCTAGTGCGATATACATGGCATCTGGATAAAGGCGTTGGACAACCCGTTATCTCGCGGACTTCCGCTTGCTGAACTATGGATTTTTTTAAGTGAATGTTGAGTTCAGTCATTTCACCTCATTTCACTTCAATACGTTCGCCCCTCTATTCCTAAGTTTCCTACGCATAGTCATATCTTTCCCCTCTCCTCTATGCGCTATGGAATGCTGGGTTACGTCCTCCTGCCCTAAGTCGATCCTAAAAGAGTCTCTTCGATCTGGATTCAGAGGCTCCATCTAAGTAGAGAGAAAGATGTAATCTCCCAGCGAGGGCAAGATAAAGAGGTGATGACATGGTATAGTTGAGGCAAGTGTAACCGTTCCATCAAGTGCTTAGCTAGCTTAAGCCCGTTACAACTAGTTCGGCGGATAGGCACTCCCGGCCACCGTTACACCCGTTACATAGGTACTCCTTCCATCCAAACGGAAATGCGGGACCGACCGTGGTCGTTATCGATCACAAGGTTACCGCCTTAAGTGAGCTGAGCTGAGTCGGGTTCACTGGAGCTAGTGGACGACACGGAAGGGCGCCTTCATCTGTGGGAAGCCGGATGAAGAGGATTCGCGAAGCAATCCGAACGGTTTCAGCCCGTAGTAGCCGATTCTGTTAGTGATCAG